GTAAAATGAAAAGGATTCCAATTTCGCGTCTTAACTTAAATGAAATGAGCGGACTTTAATTGGCAGTATTCTATTAATTTGATAGTATGGTAAGAAAGAAATAGATGAATCCTTCTTTCTACCATACTATCGATCTCTTATTCTATAAAGTTTTAATCTATAATAAAGCTAGATTCTATAGATCAATCTACAACATTCTGTTCATGTAATATATTCTATTAATTTCATATATTGTATGGAATTGACATAACATATTGTATAGAATTGGCATAACACCCAATTCTATTTATTTGCTACATCTATTTGTTCCGATCAATCTGAGATAATTCTTATCTTAGAATTCTAATTCCTTTTCCTAATAAGGAAGAGGAAACCTCACTTATTTTTAACGCCCAAACCGTGATATGAAAAAAGTTGATAAAGGATAAATCCCCTTTATAAGATTAGAAACCAAGTGATAAATGCCCAATATGTGACTCGTCCGAAGCAAGATCTTATTATTGCATAGTCATAACTACTATAATATCATTTTTCATAGAAAGTTCGTATACACTTAACAAAACCACTTGTTCTTTGAACAGTAAAAAGGAAAAGCAATCAAACAAAAAAAAGGGGTCCGGCCTTCCTCCATCTATAAAGATGATAAGAGTCGATTCCATTGATTGAAATAGAAAATTTCGGTATGATTCATATCATAGATTACTCCATTTGACTCCACTGAAATTCGAAATTCAGATATTTTGATTTTAAATAGTTCAAAACGCGTTGCAGAACGATCTATAAAACAGTGATACGGTTTGATTCCTCAACTCAATTTAGTAGTACTTCTAGAGCCCACTTCTTCCCCACACTACGAGTGAAAGGGAAAATGTAAAGATTACCATTAAAGCAGCCCAAGCGAGACTTACTATATCCATGTGAATTATGTCTCCTATCTCTATAAATACAAAGGAATTATTCCTCACTAATAATAGTGGAATCAATGGTGCAGAGTCAAAAAAAGGGGATTTTGATCGAACACTATTGAGAAACCAATCTGATTCTGATTTCGAATCGGGAAAGATTAAACACAAGCAAAATATCCCAAGGGAATGGGAACATGTGAATAATTAAGGCCTATCTTTTTGTTGACCCTCGTAAGTAAAAACGGAAAGGGAGAAATCACTATCTAGTACAGACCCCTATTTCCCCTAATCCATACCCCCTTCCCGATTATCTCTGAGGGGTAGGGAGCTTGACTAGGGGTTATCAAAAAAAGATTATCCATATCGAATCGAATATTGATTGGATACCCCGGCGTTCATCTTGCGAGTCCGTCATATATAACGAAACTTACGCCCCTTTCCAAAATTATAAATGGAATCAGATTTATTAGCAGGCTCTACAATCTAATCCAAGATCCAGTCATTAGACAGTCCCTTAATATTCTATTAATAATAGAAGGGAATCATAAAGTCTTGAAAGCTCCCTACTATATAATAGATTATAATATTTCCTTGAATCCTAGATGCGAACGAGGATTCACAACCTTTTCTTTTCGAAAAACCTCAGACCAAATGTTTAGAATCAAACAAAGTATCAACAGTCTCTTTCCTCTGTTTCTACCGGAGAATTATTCTCCGAGTTATATCAGCAGAACAGAAGAAAAGAAGAGATTTCGGGTTTTTTGTTTGATCAGGCGACACCCGGATTTGAACTGGGGAAAAAGGATTTGCAGTCCCCCGCCTTACCACTCGGCCATGTCGCCAAAATGATACAAAAATATTCTCGGATTGCTGAATTTTTATTGTACTTGCATTTTGAGTCCTGTTTTCCTTAATCCTTTTCACACCCCCCTTTTTTTTTTTATTTTAATTTTTTTAATCAAAAAATCATTCTCAATTTCAATTATAACAAAATATATGAGTCTATGTAAACCCCAGAACATAAATTACAGATATCTATTAGTTAGATATGTTGTCGATAGGGAATTATCATAAAATTATTCTACTTCATTTTTGCATTGAATAGAGATTTTCGTTTGATAAAGCACGACCCGGGCTGTCCTGAATAGAAGGTACTAAAATAAAAGAGAAGTCGGATATTATAGCCATCCACGTACGTGTTTAATAAATGCAACCCTTCTTATACACTTTATACACTTCCAATGGTATTATACTCAAAAATAAGTAAAGTACAAATATCTCTCTTCTCTGCGAATCATTTTTTGAACAACGAAATTCATCGCTTAAGTGCTAAAAAAAGGGATTCTATATTGTTTCTGATTTTTGTGTCTTTATCTCCCAAATACTGAATCTTTTTATTTTTATCAAATTCGAATATGTAATATTATATAATTTGAATCATTTTTTTTTTCTTTTGTCTATACAAAACCCTATAAACCTTAATAGGTCTAAGTGACAAAATAGTGACAAAATTCTGTTTTTAGTACTGTTTTATCAATTGCTTTCCATGCAACTTCCAATTTAAGTTTTAAGTAAAAAATTCTCTTTATTCTTTC